GATTAATACGTAATCGATCGAACACCACTTGAAAACGGTTCTTCTGTTCAGAAACGAAATGCTCCAAATGCTCCTGGAAATTCTTGCTCCCATTGGACCATTTGTATCTATATGCATTAGGATCCCGATTCATGGATCTCTCGGTTCGAGAAATAAGAGGATCGAACCATTTCTTCTGACTCTTTTTCACATTCGATAAATGTTGGTTGATCATATATTTCATTATAGTTATATGATTCAGAGTATCATTTCCTATTTGATCCCTTTGAATTCCATATTCGAAGTTGCGATCGGATCTATTCATTAAAAAGAATCTATTCGATAGATTTCTTATGTACCCATAGGTGCTATATTGGATTTGAATCAGATTTCGGATCAATCTATATTGATTGACTGCCTCCATTATGTTGTTGCTAGCAAATACCACTATTTTGGGTTTTGGATCTTCCAAACCATTCCTGCAGGAGATCCGGACCCATTTTTTTCTGATCCTTCGATAAAAAGATTCATTCTCTTCATCAAAAATATGAGGTAGAACCAATAAAGAGTTCTTTTTCGATTCATCCCTGGAGTTGAATACCTCATTCAAGAATTTTTTTTGATCCAACCCGTAGGAATCAATAGAAAAGGCAAATCCCTTATGATACACCGGATCAGGCTCGGTTATTGATAGAGTGAATAGATCTGCCATTTCTTGAAATCTCTCTTCTGATTCAAAATCGTGGTGCAACGTGTATCTCCCTTTGTTCCGGTCATGGAATAGATGGAATAAATCACAAAATGGGTTTTTGTTCAAGAATGAGATCTTATTAGAACTGTCCATATCCGGTTCATCCTTCGGAACCATATCACATCCCCGATCTGATGAAATAGGATGAATTGAGACGGTATTTTGTAAATACGTAATTATCTTGAATATATCAACCATTTCTTTCTTTTCCGATCGCCTGGAAGGGACAAAAGAAAAAACATCTTGTTGTTTCTTCAACAATTTCTGATCTCTAGTGAACCTCTCAGTAGCATTCGAAACCAGATGAAGTTCTGACCATCTGTCGGAGAAAAAAGAACGAATTGATCTTGTAGGATTCCCAAGAAATTCTTCGATTTTTTCCGGAAACAGATGATTATTCATCTGCTTTTCACGTTCCGTGAATAGCCGGGACATTGAGGAATATCCAGAAGGGTATTTCGGGAATCGATCTGATTCTATCTCTGTTCGTTCCGTTTGAAGAGAGGAAGGATCCCAAAGAATCAATCTTTCTTTTAGTTGCTGAATCTCTGTTTGATTGATCAATGTGTGATATTCCGAATCCTCATTACTAATGGAATCGAAATGATCTCTGGATTGATCAGAAGATCCTTTCAATTGGCTAGAATCCGTTACTTGAACGAAAATAGATCTTGTGGAATCATATTGAATATTTGACGATACATTCCGTACCTTGCTAAAAAACCGATCCTTGTTTACCAACCACATATTGTCTAACCAAATCAAATTCTCTCTCGATACGTTCCTCAAAAAATCCGATTCGTGCTGATTCTTCCCCCAACTAACGAAGAGATCTTGGTGGAATTGCCACATATGAAATTGAGCACAATTTTGCAAAGAAATATCCCACTTGTTTCTCGAGAAGAGATGGGAAACATGCTCAATATCATTTGATGGAATAGTTGCCTCAGCTCCTTGTTGTTTGAGGAAACCCTCCACTTCAATTGGTCTTTTTTCACGAAAAGCAGACATGAGATAACAAATCAAGTGTTTCGCTAAGATTTCGAATAGCTGTCCCGAATTCAAATTGATTATGTTTCGCTTCTTCCTCGGAGAAACACGATCAAACAATTCCCAACCATGGTCCTTGCGGATCGGATCATCCATATAGGATACAAAAAGAAACTCCAGATATTTGATATCTTTCTCTTTGAATGAGATCTCAATTCCAGCTACTGTTTCATTAGATATCTTACAACTAGAATCCCTCTTTTTTCCGATCCAGTTCCTCCACCACCGCGAACCCCAGTTAGATTCAGGCATGATACACTTTTTAGTTATTGGGAGGACCCAAGTACTCTCTTTCGGATCCATGAAACAACTCTCAGAGATCTTTTTCCCTTTTGGAAGATACAGGAGCGAAACAATCAACCTATTGATATTGGGAGACCAAAAAGATTCTTCCAATGTATCATTTCTGGGTCCAATGGAATTCATAGGTATAGGAAGAAGCCCCATCAAATAGAGATTTTTTCTTTCGACCATATTTCGATTGTTAATACGATATATAAGGACCGCTACTACAAGCAGTACTACACCTTTGATCGTGAAAGTGAAATATCGATTGCTTGTTGAACCCTGTGAATCACGTGAAAGCAGGACACTCCAAGTTTGGGGGCCAAGGAGTTTCACAAAACGTTCTTGGTGGAAAAAAATGTGAGTGAAAGACACCACTGAATCGAATTTGGTCCATGAATCTAAGAAATAGCGAGAATTCTTGATCTCTCTCAA